AATTTATGTTCGAATTTTTAGCATTGAAAAAAATTATTTATGGTTTCAATAGAGTTTTTTAGGCTCTTTTTTTTGAAAACTTTTAGGGGTTAAGTGACATATATATATATATAATGCGGATGGCTAACCCATATTTCAACTTGTTAGTCTGGACGCTCTCGGACCTTCCTTGCTTTCGGGGTTTGACAAGGAGAACAGGATTTGCTGAGCGTAAGGGGGTAGGGGGTTTGTCGCGCGAAAACGAAAAAGGGGGGCATCTATATCAGGGTAAGTTGAAGAAGGACAGATACCTTATGCACTTGATAGAGTATAATGTAATTCTTAAGTTATGTCTTTTAATCATTAACCTAATTTACCCATGCAAGGAAATGTACAACCTTGAGATGTTACTTGAGCCTGCACTCTGAAATGTAAGTGAAAGGTAACCTAAAAAAAGAACCTATGCATATAAAAGAACGCTCGGCATGTGGGGTAATGAGGAGTATGAACCACTCCGATAATCATATGCAAGTTATCTCTAGAAGGGGGGAATAAACATGCCATGCCCATGAAAGGTAGAATCAGATACCAGGAATAATTCACAATATACCGTATCTCCATGATATGTCCCTGATTCTATCATGCATGATATGCCTTTAAAGACAAGGTTGGTGGTTTCTTACTGCATTAAGATTATCTTAATAAATCGTGGTTAGTTAATTCAAGGAAAATGTTGAGTGCGATATTTAGGGGAATAACCTATAACCCAGGTTAGAATAAATTATTTCTGAGTTTTAATAATATGCTTATGCACGTCTTAGACGTTAGTACTTGCTTTTAGGTTAAAATAAATGAATGGTGATAATACATATATAACCCTAGAACATTACATAAATTTGGTTTATGCACGTCTTAGGTGTTAGTACTTGCTTTTAGGTTAAAAAAAATGAATGGTGATAATACATAGGAGTATCTTACCCACATAACACAGGTGTGCTATGGGAGGTGTAAGGACATGTTTCGTACCGGGTATGAGGTACTATACAAAAATATGTAACCATATTGGTCCATCAGAAAATAGTTTAGTTTAGAATTCTGGCTTTGGGAGCCAGGGGTGGGAGTTAAAATCTCCTTTTTCTGGGCGCTAGGAGGGGGTTTAACCCTCGATCTTCGGATTACAAGACCGATGCTTTCAAGCTAAGCTACTAGGGCAAGCTCATTTCAATGCTTTATTCTCCGCTCATCCTGCAAGTGGGGCAAGAAGAAGGAATAGTGCAAAGTATAGAACTGAGGCTACTTGGCCAATGATAACATATGGGTGTTCTACAGGTATGCCCCCAATTCATGTTAAAATAATTATATCTGCTACTAGGGTTCAGAATAAGAATTGAGTGATTGGTCGGAAAGTTAGTCCTCGTTGCTTTGAGGTATGTAAAATTGGGACTACAAAGAGTACTAAAATGCTAAATAGCAGTGCTAGGACCCCTCCTAGTTTGTTTGGAATAGATCGGAGAATAGCGTAGGCAAACAGGAAATATCACTCGGGTTGAATGTGTGGCGGAGTAACTAGGGGGTTTGCTGGGGTGAAGTTTTCTGGGTCGCCAAGAAGAGTGGGGGCGAATAGGGTGAGGGATGTTAGAGCTAGCAGTATCAGGACAAAGCCGAGGAGATCTTTATAAGAGAAGTAGGGGTGGAAAGAGATTTTGTCTGCGTCGGAGTTTAGCCCGGCGGGGTTGTTTGACCCTGTTTCGTGTAGGAATAATAAGTGGAGGACAGTTGCACCGGCGATTACAAATGGGAATAGGAAGTGGAAGGCGAAGAATCGTGTTAGTGTTGCATTATCCACTGAAAAGCCCCCTCAAATTCATTGTACAAGGGTATCCCCCATATAGGGTACCGCTGATAATAGATTTGTAATGACTGTGGCACCTCAGAAGGATATTTGCCCTCATGGGAGTACATAGCCTACAAAGGCTGTTATTATAACGAGAAGAAGTAGTACGACTCCAATATTTCAGGTTTCTTTGTAGAGGTAGGACCCGTAGTAAAGGCCACGAGCAATGTGTATGTAAATACAGATGAAGAAAAATGATGCGCCGTTGGCATGTATATTTCGGATAAGTCAGCCGTAATTAACGTCCCGACAGATATGTGTGACGGATGAAAATGCGGTAGAAATATCAGAGGTATAGTGTATTGCTAGGAATAAACCGGTTAGGATTTGAGTAATTAAGCATAATCCCAGAAGAGATCCGAAGTTTCATAGTGCTGAAATATTAGATGGTGTTGGGAGGTCAACTAGTGCATCATTAGCAATTTTTATCAGTGGGTGGGTTTTTCGTAGGCTTGCCATTAATTGTTCCTGTAGTTGAATTACAACGGTGGTTCTTCAAGTCATTAGTCTCGGTTAAAGTCTGAGCGGGAACCATGACTTATTTTGTGTCTTTATTATTAATAGCCTTAATTATAGGATTGATTGCTGTTGCGTCCAATCCTACGCCCTACTTTGCTGCCTTGGGGCTAATAGTAGCGGCCGGGGTTGGATGTGGGGTATTGATCGGTAGTGGAGGGCCTTTTTTGTCTCTAGTCCTTTTTTTAATTTATTTAGGAGGAATGCTCGTGGTATTTGCTTATTCGGCAGCGTTGGCTGCTGAGCCTTTCCCAGAGGCCTGGGGGAGTCGTTCGGTAGTGGGATATGTTCTGGTTTATTTACTGGGGGTGGTACTAATAGGTGGACTATTTTGAGGGGGATGGCATGAGGGTTCTTGAGCAGCAATTGATGAGTTAAAAGAGTTTTCTGTACTACGAGGGGATGTTGGGGGTGTAGCTATAATATACTCTTTTGGGGGAATAATACTAGTCATTTGTGCTTGAGTGTTGCTTCTAACTCTACTTGTAGTACTAGAATTGACTCGGGGGTTAAGTCGTGGGACTTTACGAGCAGTTTAAATAATAATTAGGGCAATTGCTAAGATTATGGTTAGAAGGAAAATGGTTAAAAACTTTTTAATGGTTCCTTGCGAAATATTACCTACGACTTGTGCCAGCATTATTTGAGTAAGAGTAATTGACTTTGGTCCTACGATCTCAAGTCAGGTTTGATCGAGTTTCGTAGCAGTTGATCGTCCAAGGATTAGGCTAGCTTTGGGGGAGAGTCGGTGTAACAATGAAGGGAAGTATCCTAGTATATTTGAGAAGTGGTGAGGGTAGTTCTTGTAGGCAGTTTTGTAGGGGTTATTAGTTGTGGCTGCAAGTTCTATGGCTACAAGAAGGCCGGTAATAGCTACTAATAAGGCTGTTACCTTAAGCGCAATAGGTATGGTTATGATTGATGTTTTTATAGGCAGAAAGTTGCATGTGATAATGAGGCCTGCAATAATACTTCCTCAGGCAAGTCGTTTTACAGGTTGGACTATAAGTGGGTTATCTTCATTAATGGGGGATAGTGGGAGAAACCGGGGAGATCCCATAGTTACGAAGTAGACTACTCGGAAACTGTAGACTGCAGTAAATGATGTGGCAATAAGTGTTAGGACAAGGGCTCAGGCGTTTAGGTAGGAAGTGTTAAGGGCTTCAATAATAGCGTCTTTTGAGAAGAATCCGGCGAGGAATGGAGTGCCTGCTAGTGCTAGGCTTCCAATTGTAAGACAGGTTGAGGTGATAGGTAAAAGTTTGTGGAGGCCCCCCATCTTCCGAATATCTTGTTCATCATTAAGGCTATGAATGATAGACCCTGAGCAAAGAAAAAGCATGGCTTTGAAAAATGCGTGTGTGCAAATATGAAGAAATGCTAACTGCGGTTGGTTTAATCCAATTGTTACCATTATGAGTCCAAGCTGGCTTGATGTTGAGAAAGCGACAATTTTCTTGATGTCGTTTTGGGTAAGTGCGCAAGTAGCTGTATATAGGGTTGTAAGTGCACCTAAACATAAGCAACCTGAGAGTGCTAGTGCATTATCTTCTATTAATGGGTGGAGGCGAATTAAAAGAAAGATGCCTGCAACTACTATTGTACTAGAGTGTAGCAGTGCAGATACTGGCGTCGGGCCCTCTATGGCGGACGGAAGCCATGGGTGCAGGCCAAATTGGGCCGATTTGCCTGCTGCCGCAAGGATAAGTGCAATTAGTGGTACTGTTATATCATAATTTTTTGATAAAGCAAAAATCTGTTGCATCTCTCAAGAGTTTAGGTTCATGGCGAATCAAGCCATAGCTAGAATTAGTCCAATATCTCCTACACGATTATAAATTACTGCCTGAAGACTTGCGGTGTTGGCGTCTGCTCGCCCGTGTCATCAGCCAATAAGTAAAAAAGATATAATACCAACTCCTTCTCAGCCAATGAATAGCTGAAATAAATTGTTAGCTGTTACGAGAGTAATTATGGCTACTAGGAAAAGAAGTAAATATTTGAAGAATCGATTCATGTTGGGGTCAGAGTGTATGTATCAGAGGGCAAATTCTAAAATAGATCATGTCACAAAAAGGGCGATAGGGGTAAAAATAAGGGAGTAGTGATCAAATTTAAAGCTAATATTAGCATCAAATATTTGTGTATTTATTCATTGTCAGTTTGTGATAACAATTTCTGCTCCTTGGGTGAGGTAAATCATAAGTGGTAGTAGGCTCACGAAGAATGCGGTGCTAACGGCAGTTTTTACGTAGGTATCAGCTCAATTAGGTTTTTGAGGGGCTGGACTTAGTGTCATAAGCAGGGGCAAAATAAGAATTGTAATGATTAAAAGGAATGAGGAGGATATGACTAGGGTTGTTGAGGTCATAGCTTCCGCTTGGATTTGCACCAAGAGTTTTTGGTTCCTAAGACCAACGGATGAGCTGTTATCCTTCAGAAGCGTAAAGAAGCCGAGGATTTTAACCTCGGGGCATAAGTATTAGCAGCACTTATTGATTTCTGTCCTTCCTTGGTGAGTAAGGGGGTTTTAACCCCTGTTTTCAGAATCACAATCTGATGTTTTAGTTAAACTATACTTACTAGTAACATCACCCTCACATTAGTTCTGGTTTTGTTACAAGGAGAATTACCGGGATAAGGTGGAGAGCTATTAGTAAATGTTCTCGGGTATGGAATGGGGAGAGTTTTATAACATGGTGTGGTGTTGGGCCACGTTGAGACATTAAGAATAAGTAAAGGGAGTAGGCTGCGGTAATCAGTGTTCCTAGTCCAGTAAGTGCGATGGTTCAGGGGGATCAGCTAAAGAGAGTGGTAATAATTATAAGTTCCCCCATTAGGTTGGGCAGTGGAGGTAGTGCTAGGTTGGCTAGATTTGCAATGAATCATCAGACAGCTGTTAAAGGGAAAATTACCTGTAAACCTCGAGCGAGAACTATAGTCCGGCTGTGGGTTCGTTCATAAGCCGTATTAGCTAGACAGAACAATATTGAGGATACTAGGCCATGGGCAATTATAAGGATAATTGCTCCTGTAAAACCTCATGGCGTTTGGATTAGGATCCCTCCTGCCACAAGGCCCATGTGGCTTACAGAGGAATAGGCAATTAATGATTTAAGGTCAGTTTGTCGTAAACAAATAGACCCGGTCATAATAATGCCTCAAAGTGCTAAAATAATAAATGGGTAAATTAGGTTCTTAGAGAGTGGGTCTAATATCATTATTATGCGCATCATCCCGTATCCCCCAAGTTTTAGTAGAATTGCGGCCAGAACTATGGATCCTGCAACGGGGGCCTCTACATGTGCTTTTGGTAACCATAGATGTACACCATAAAGAGGTATCTTGACTAAAAATGCGATTAAGCAACCTGCCCATCAGATTTTATGGCTTCAAGTGCTTATCAGTATAGGTGGGGTGTATTGGATAATTAGTAAAGATAGAGTTCCTGTTGACTGTTGTAAAAGCAGTAGGGCCACTAAAAGAGGCAGGGACCCGGCTAGGGTGTAGAATAAAAAATAGGTACCTGCGTTGAGACGTTCGGTTTGATTTCCTCAGCGGGTGATAATAATAAGTGTAGGAATAAGAGTGGCTTCAAATATAATGTAAAATATAATGATTTCTGTGGCGCCAAAGGCCATAATCAAAAAAGCTTGTAGAGAGGTAAGAAGTGAGATATACAGGCGTTGACGTGCAATGGGTTCGGGGTTAATATGGTTTTGGCTGGCTAAAATTATTAGGGGGAGGAGTCAGCATGTCAAAACTAAGAGAGGTGTTGATAGGGGGTCTGTAGCTAAGTAGACGTTGGATGAAGTTCATCCAGCTTCTGAAGTTCAGGTAAATCATGAGAGGCTAATAAAGGCAATTAGGAGGCCATGGGCGGTGGTAGCTGTTCATAGTCATTTAGGTGAAGCCAGTCAAATTGTTGGGAATATCATGATTGTGGGGATTAAGACTTTTAGCATTGTAGAAGATTAAGGTTTTGTAAACGGTCAGTACCGTGGGTTCGGGCTGTAGCTACTAAAAGTGCAAGGCCTGTGCTTGCCTCACAAGCAGAAAAAGCTAGTAGCAGTATAGGTGCAGTAGAAAAGCTTGTTGATTCAAATTGTAGTGTCCATAGAGCTAGTGCAATAAATAGGGATAGTATTATTCCTTCTAAGCACAGCAGTGCAGAAAGTAGGTGTGTGCGATGAAATGCTAGCCCTATAAGTCCTAATATAAATGCTGAGGTAAAGCTAAAATGTACTGGTGTCATAAGGGGGCCGTGGATTTAAACCACAATTTTCTGAGCCGAAATCAGAGGTCTTTTTTAGACTAGCTCCCTATTCCGCTCATTCTAAGCCCCCTTGGGTTCATTCATAAATTAATCCAAGGGTTAATAGGATTAGGACTGTGGTGGCTCAAAAGAATGTCCCGGTTGGGCTATGAAGTTGGTCGCCTCATGGTAGCGGGAGGAGGAGGGCAATCTCTAGGTCAAATAGAAGGAATAGAATTGCTACTAGAAAGAATCGTAAGGAGAATGGTAATCGGGCTGAACCCAGTGGGTCAAACCCGCACTCGTAAGGGGATAGCTTTTCTGCGTCCGGGTTTATTTGCGGTAGTCAGAAAGATACAATTGCTAGTACTGATGACAGGGCTACAGCAATAATAAAAATAGTTATAATTAAGTTCATTATCTTTCCTTGGGGTCTAACCAAGACTAAATGATTGGAAGTCACTTGTACAAACTTTAATACTAGAAAGATATGAGCCTCATCAGTAAATTGATACGTAAAGGAATAGTCATACTACGTCTACAAAGTGTCAGTATCACGCAGCGGCCTCAAAGCCGAAGTGATGTTCAGATGTGAAGTGGTATTGAATTTGGCGGATAAGGCAGACGGCTAAGAAGGTTGAGCCAATAATAACATGTAATCCATGGAATCCTGTAGCGACAAAGAATGTTGAGCCGTATACTCCGTCTGCAATTGTAAAAGGTGCTTCATAATATTCCATTGCTTGGAGGGCAGTAAAATAGAACCCGAGCAGGATTGTAAGTGCAAGAGATTGAATGGCTTGTTTTCGTTCACCTTCTATAATACTATGATGAGCTCATGTGACAGTTACACCGGATGCTAACAATACGGCTGTATTAAGAAGCGGCACCTCAAAGGGGTCTAATGTAGTGATCCCGGTAGGGGGTCAGCACCCTCCTAATTCAGGTGTTGGGGCTAGACTTGAGTGATAAAAGGCTCAGAAAAAACCCAGGAAAAAGAATACTTCAGAAGTAATAAATAGGATTATTCCGTACCGCAACCCTTTCTGTACTGGTGGTGTATGATGACCTTGGAAGGTCCCCTCTCGGATGATATCACGTCATCACTGAAATATTGTAAGGAGCAGTAGAATTAAACCGAGGGTTATTAGTGTTACTGAGTGGAAGTGAAACCAGATTGCTAGGCCGGATGTTATTAGTAGGGCACCGACGGCTCCGGTTAGTGGTCATGGGCTGGGATCAACCATATGATATGCATGTGCTTGGTGGGCCATTAAACGTTTTCTTGTAAATAGAGGCTTAGAAGTAATACAAATACATAGGCTTGAATTATTGCTACTGCAACTTCTAGGAGCGTTAAGAGGAATAGGACGGCGGCTGTAAGGATTGCGACCGTTGGTATTATGGGTAGCAAAACAAATACGGCTGTGGCGATAAGTTGAATAAGAAGGTGACCTGCAGTTAAGTTGGCTGTAAGTCGTACTCCTAAGGCCAGGGGTCGAATAAATAGACTAATTGTTTCGATGATGATTAATACAGGAATCAGGGGAATAGGGGTTCCTTCGGGTAGAAGATGGCCAAGTGCAACTGTTGGTTGATTTCGCATACCAATAATAACTGTAGCAAGTCAGAGTGGTACAGCAAGTCCTATATTTAGTGATAGCTGAGTTGTGGGAGTGAAGGTATATGGTAGGAGACCTAACATATTAATAGTGATAAGAAATATTATCAATGAGGTTAATATTAAGGCTCATTTGTGTCCACCTACATTTAAAGGTATAAGTAACTGATTAGTGAAGCGGTTAATAAATCATGCTTGAAGTGTGGTGAGTCGACTATTTATTCAGCGAGATGAGGGGGTTGGGAATAATACTCAGGGAAGTGCAATTGCAACAGCGATGAGTGGAATTCCTAGGAAAGAAGGGCTTGCAAATTGGTCAAAGAAGCTTGTTATCATGGTCAGTTTCAGGAGTCAGTTTTATGTTTTTCTTCACTTATTGGGGCTGGTTCATTGGGTGTTAGATGATTTAAGATTTTGGTTGGGATAATGGTGAGGAAAATGAATCATGAAAATACTAGAATTGCGAATCAAGGGTTAGGATTGAGTTGAGGCATGTCACTAGAGGTGGTTGGTAGGCACCAAACTTTGGCTTAAAAGGCCAACGCTTTGTCCAATAATTAGCTTCCTAGTGAGGCGTCTTCTAGTATTAGTGTGGATCAGCTCTCAAAATGTTTTAATGGGACGGCTTCGACTACAATAGGTATGAAGCTGTGATTAGCGCCGCAAATTTCAGAGCATTGTCCATAAAATACACCGGGTCGTGAGGCAATAAAGGCAGTTTGATTTAATCGTCCAGGTACTGCATCTATTTTTACACCAAGAGATGGGATGGCTCAGGAGTGTAGTACATCCTCAGCGGATACTAGAACACGAATTGGTGATTCTATAGGGACTACCATTCGGTGGTCTGTTTCTAAAAGTCGGAATTGTCCGGGTGTAAGATCTTGAGTGGGGATTATGTATGAGTCAAATCCTAGGTCTTCATAGTCCGTATATTCGTAGCTTCAATATCATTGGTGTCCTATAGCTTTAATTGTTAAGTGGGGGTCATTGACTTCATCTATAAGGTATAAAATGCGAAGGGAGGGGAGGGCAATGAGGACTAGAATTACTGCTGGTAAAACTGTTCATACAATTTCGATTTCTTGGGAATCTAAAATATATTTATTGGTGAGTTTGGTTGAGACTATTGCGACAATAATGTAGAGTACTATTGTGCTAATTAAAAATACAATTATTAGAGCGTGGTCATGGAAGTGAAGAAGTTCTTCTATAACGGGTGATGCCGCGTCTTGGAATCCTAGTTGTGTGGGGTGTGCCATTAAATTTAAGACATACAGGGGTCTAACCTGTAATTTTACCTTGACAAGGTAATGTAATGTGCATATTTACTAATGTCTCCAGAAGAAAGTGACAGAGTGGTTATGTGGCTGGCTTGAAACCAGTACATGGGGGTTCAATTCCTCCCTTTCTCGTTAATTTGATTGAACTTGGACAAATGCTGGTTCCTCAAATGTGTGGTAAGGGGGAGGGCAGCCGTGTAGTCATTCTACATTTGTTATAGTTAATTCTACTGAGGATACTTCTCGTTTAGCGGCAAAGGCTTCTCATAGGATGAATAAGAACATAATCACCGCTACTAGTGAGACGAGTGAGCCAATAGATGATACTGTATTTCATAGGGCGTAGGCATCTGGGTAATCAGAGTACCGTCGTGGTATCCCTGCTAAGCCTAGAAAATGTTGTGGGAAGAATGTGAGGTTAACACCAATAAATATTACAGCAAAGTGAATTTTTGTTCAGGTATCATTTAGGGTATATCCTGAAAATAGTGGGAATCAGTGTACAAATGCTGCTATAATGGCAAACACAGCCCCTATTGATAGTACATAGTGGAAATGGGCAACAACATAATATGTGTCATGGAGGACAATATCAAGTGATGAGTTGGCGAGAACAATTCCTGTTAATCCTCCGACTGTAAAGAGGAAAATAAATCCCAGGGCTCATAGTATGGGAGTCTCTCATTTGATTGAACCTCCGTGAAGTGTAGCAAGTCAGCTAAATACTTTAACACCGGTTGGGATGGCAATAATTATTGTAGCAGATGTAAAGTAGGCACGGGTGTCTACGTCTATTCCGACAGTAAACATGTGGTGGGCTCAGACAATAAATCCTAGAAGGCCGATAGCCATCATAGCTCAAACTATTCCTATGTAGCCGAATGGTTCCTTTTTACCTGCATAGTAGGCTACGACATGTGAAATAATTCCAAATCCGGGTAAAATAAGAATATAGACTTCTGGATGGCCGAAGAATCAGAACAAGTGTTGGTATAAAATAGGGTCACCTCCTCCTGCAGGGTCAAAGAATGTAGTATTTAAATTACGATCAGTGAGAAGTATAGTAATTCCGGCAGCTAGAACAGGTAGTGATAGGAGCAGAAGCACAGCAGTTACAAGTACGGCTCACACGAAGAGGGGCGTTTGATATTGAGAGATTGCTGGGGGTTTTATGTTAATAATTGTAGTAATAAAATTAACTGCCCCTAGAATTGATGATACACCTGCTAAGTGCAGAGAGAAAATTGTGAGGTCTACTGAGGCTCCTGCATGGGCAAGATTACCTGCAAGTGGTGGATAAACAGTTCACCCCGTTCCGGCCCCGGCCTCAACTCCAGAAGAAGCTAGGAGGAGTAGGAATGACGGGGGTAAGAGTCAGAAGCTTATGTTATTTATTCGTGGAAATGCCATGTCAGGTGCTCCGATTATTAGAGGTACAAGTCAATTTCCGAACCCACCAATAAGAATTGGTATTACTATAAAGAAGATTATTACAAAGGCGTGAGCAGTAACAATAACATTGTAGATTTGGTCGTCACCTAGAAGTGAGCCCGGTTGACTTAGTTCGGCTCGAATTAGGAGGCTTAAAGCGGTCCCCACTATTCCGGCTCAGGCACCAAATACTAGATAAAGGGTACCAATGTCTTTGTGATTTGTAGAAAAGAATCAGCGTGTAATTGCCACAGGTAGGGTAGCCGAGTGCCCAGGCGGTGGGTTGTAGCCCCGAAGACAGAGGTTTAAGTCCTCTTCCTATCAAGCCCCGTAGTGAAGTATCACGTTGGATTGCAAATCCAGAAACGCAGATTAATACCCGGCCGGGGCTTTCCCGCCTTACTCGCTAAACGGCGGGAAAGTAGATGGATGCTCGCTGGCTTGAGCGCTTAGCTGTTAACTAAGAGTTTGTAGGATCGAGGCCTTCCCATCTAGAAAGGCCTTAGTTTAACAAAAACATTTGATTTGCATTCAGAAGATGCAAGATAAACTCTTGTAGGTCTTATCAAGGGCTAGAAGATTTTCACTTCTGCTTAGAGCTTTGAAGGCTCCCGGTCTGGTGCTATCCTAAGCCCTTAAATAACGAGTGTCATAATGGTAGGGGTAATGGGTAAAAGGCCGAGAGCTATTACGGTGGAGAGGGCCAGGGGAATAGAGGCCTGATTCGTTTGAGTTCGCCAAGGGGTGGTTGAGGTGATAGTATTAGGGGAGATGGTCAGAGTTATTGCGTAGCATAATCGCAAGTAAAAATACAGACTAATTAGGGCGGCTAGAGCTATTACGGTTGCGGTGAGGGGGAGGTCTTGCTTTGCTAGTTCTTGTAAAATTAGTCACTTTGGTATAAATCCGGTAAGTGGGGGGAGGCCCCCTAAGGATAATAAAACCAAGGCGGTAGTTGCTGTTAATAGTGGGCTTTTTGATCATGTGGTTGCAAGGGTACCAACTTTTGTGGCATATGATAGCTTTAGGGTTAGGAATGCTGCAGATGTTATTAGGATATATGTTAATAATGCAAGAAGGGTGAGTTGGGGAGCATGTTGAAGAACAATGATCATTCAACCCATGTGGGCGATTGAGGAGTAAGCCAGAATTTTCCGTAGCTGGGTTTGGTTTAATCCGCCTCACCCTCCTACTAAGGTGGATATGAGTCCGAGGGTCGTAAGGAGAAGTGGGTCAAAAGCCTGGGCTGTTTGAACAATCAGGGCGAGGGGGGCAAGTTTTTGTCAGGTAGACAGAATAAGTCCTGTCAACAAATCTAGTCCTTGTAAGACCTCAGGTATTCAAAAATGTATTGGTGCTAGTCCAATTTTAAGTGCCAAGGCGGCAAGAATAATTGCAGCAGCGATTGGGTTTGATATGTTAGTTATATCCCATTCTCCTGTAATTCATGCATTAGTTGTGCTTGCAAATAGAATTACGGCAGCTGCAGTGGCTTGGGTAAGAAAGTACTTTGTGGTAGCTTCTACTGCTCGGGGGTGATGATGTTGTGCCATCAGCGGGACAATTGCTAGAGTATTAATCTCTAGTCCTATTCAGGCCAATAATCAGTGGGAGCTGGCAAAGGTAAGGGTAGTTCCTAGACCAAGACTAGACAAAAGTGTGGTTAATACATACGGGTTCATTGATGGAGGAGGGATTTTAACCGTCATGTTCGGGGTATGGGCCCGAAAGCTTGTTTAGCTGACCCCATCATAGAAAGTGGTGTAGAGGAAGCACTAAGAGTTTTGATCTCTTAGGCATGGGTTCGATCCCCTTCTTTCTAAGAACTGAGGGGATTTTAGCCCCTGTTAGCCACTCTATCAAAGTGGTCCCTGGGCACTCGGGCACAGTTCCTGAGCTATAGTTGTGGTGGAAGGCCGGCCAGTGCAATTGGGAGGGATACATGCCATAAGACGAGGGCTAGTGTTAGGGGGAGGAAGTTCTTTCACACCAGATGTATGAGTTGGTCATAGCGGAATCGTGGATAAGAGGCGCGTACTCAGAGGAATACTACAGAAAGAAATGCGGCTTTAATTATCAGGCCAATTGTGGTTAGTTCAGGTACAGCTGGAAAATATGATGTTCCTAGAAATAATACGGCGGAGAGGGTATTTATTAGTAGAATATTGGCATATTCAGCGAGGAAAAATAAGGCAAAGGGGCCACCAGCATATTCTACGTTAAAGCCTGAGACAAGTTCTGATTCACCTTCTGTTAAGTCAAAAGGTGCCCGATTGGTCTCTGCAAGAGTGGAGATGTATCATATTGCAGCTAGAGGTCATGCAGGAATGAGTAATCATACGGCTTCTTGGGCTGTATTAAATGTTTGAAGGGTGTAGCCGCCAGAGAAGATGATCACTGAGAGTAGAATAAGTCCAAGGCTCACTTCGTACGAAATTGTTTGGGCAACTGCTCGTAGGGCTCCGATGAGTGCGTACTTTGAATTAGATGCTCATCCTGAGCCAAGAATAGAATATACTGCAAGGCTTGACAGTGCTAAAATAAATAGGACACCCAAATTCAGGTTAATAACTGGGTGGGGCATAGGTATAGGGGCTCAAAGGGTAAGAGCAAGGGTTAGTGCAAGAATAGGGGTTGCTAGGAATAAAAATGGGGAGGATGTGGAGGGGCGAACAGGTTCCTTAATAAACAACTTAACTCCGTCGGCAATAGGTTGTAACAAACCATATGGTCCTACCACATTAGGTCCTTTTCGCAGTTGTATATATCCTAATACTTTCCGTTCAAGCAGGGTTAAGAATGCCACCGCTAGTAGGACCGGGACAATATAGGCGAGTGGGTTAATTAGGTGAAGTATTAAGGTGTTAAGCATAAACTGGAGAGAGGACTTGAACCTCTGGTTTTAAGGGCTTAGGCCTTATGCAATTTACCATGCTCTGCCACCCCAGTATGCCCTTATCTTGGGCGGCAGGGGTTTTGGCCCTCCCTTATTTAATTTATTTGTTTTCATGAATTAGGGGCGGGGCATGCGTTAAGCATGGGCCCCCCTTTTCCGGTCCTTTCGTACTGGGAAAAGCAGCGTTACAGATAGAAACTGACCTGGATTGCTCCGGTCTGAACTCAGATCACGTAGGACTTTAATCGTTGAACAAACGAACCCTTAATAGCGGCTGCACCACCAGGATGTCCTGATCCAACATCGAGGTCGTAAACCCCCTCGTCGATATGGGCTCTGGGAGAGGATTGCGCTGTTATCCCTAGGGTAACTTGGTCCGTTGATCGGCTTTTTAGCCGGATCATTATTGGTCAGATGTTCTGCGGCTTAAAGATGTCTCTTTCAGCTTTAGGGATTTTGGCCCAGTCCACTCGGAGGCTTGTTTTTCCTCCGTGGTCGCCCCAACCGAAGGTAAAGTTTCATACCCATAAAGTTCTTGCTTTCTATGGAGTTGTTTAACATGGGTGAATTTTGTACCTTAAGCTCCAAAGGGTCTTCTCGTCTTGTAGAACTATACCCGCTTCTGCACGGATAGATCAATTTCACTGACTGGAAGGGGGAGACAGTTAAGCCCTCGTCTAGCCATTCATACAGGTCTCTATTTAAGAGACAAGTGATTGCGCTACCTTTGCACGGTCAATATACCGCGGCCGTTGAACCCGTAGTCACTGGGCAGGCTGGACCTCCTATACTTTATACTGCAGGAGGCGATGTTTTTGGTAAACAGGCGAGGCTTGTGTTTGCCGAGTTCCTTCCCCTTCTTTTAGTCTTTCCCTTAAAATGCCACTCCAGTGTGGGATTAACGATTAGTTAATTGTGAGCTCTTCTTGAGGTCTTTACTGTTCACAATGCCCTCTTTGGTTGGGCTCGTTAAATTCCAGTGGTTGGTCCGGTCTGGTTTACACTTGTGGCAGGAGAAGATCAAATCTTCTTGTTACTCATTTTAGCATAGTCTCACCCATGTGGGCATGGGCTGGCCTAGTAGAGTTAGGGGAGTAAGATTTTTTATCGGGATAATAAACTTCTCTCTGTCCGAGCTTTAACGCTTTCTATTTAGATGGCTGCTTTCAGGCCCACTAGAACAGTATATTTTACTTATTATGATCTTTATCCTCCTGTAAAGGTTGTATCCTTTGTTAAAGGGGCTGTACCCCCTTCAACTAACTCTCGTATATTTCCATAATGTCTTGATGATGTATATCTTGATTAAGGGTGTGCGAGGCTGAACTTCTATTCATTTCCTAGGCAACCAGCTATCACCAGGTTCGGTAGGTCTGTCACTTCTACCCGGAGTTCTTCCCACTCTTTTGCCACAGAGACGGGTTAGCCCTAAATTATATAGGCTGTCTCGGGGTAGCTCACCTGGTTTCGGGGTATCAAACTAAAGATCTCTTTGCTTGAGGGTACTGGCTAAATCATGATGCAAAAGGTACAAGGTTTAGTCTTTGTTTTTTAGTGCTTATATGGGTTGTTTCATTTCTCTTTCAGCTTTCCCTTGCGGTACTTTTTCTATTGCTTTAGGCGAACCTTTTCTGTCTCCCATACTCAGGTAAAAAAATGGTTTAGTTCGTGGGGTTAGGTCTTGTTTTGTTAAAAATATTGTTAAGTTATATTGGTTATTAAGCTAGCTGGTTGGCTCAGGGTAATCCAATTTGCATGGATGTCTTCTCGGTGTAAGTGAGTTGCTTAACTAACTCAGCCATACCCTGAATTTATCCAAGTGCACCTTCCGGTACACTTACCATGTTACGACTTGCCTCCCCTTGTCAGAGCTTATATATTAAGTAGTTTTATTGCATTTCGACAGGGGAGAGTGACGGGCGGTGTGTACGCGCCTCAGAGCCGGGTTCAAAAGGACACGCTGCTTCCTTTTTACTACTAAATCCTCCTTCAAGCACTATTTCATGTTACATGTCCGTAGTATTCTATGATAGAAAATGTAGCCCATTTCTTCCCGCTTCGTACGCTACACCTCGACCTGACGTTCTGGGTTGTGCCCATTTTGCTTACTTTTATTGCCTTCACAGGGTAAGCTGACGACGGCGGTATATAGGCTGGGATGGCTAGAAGCGGTGAGGTTTAACGGGGGTTATCGGTTCTAGAACAGGCTCCTCTAGGGGGGTCTGAGGCACCGTCAGGTCCTTCGGGTTTCAAGCTAATGCTCGTAGTACCCGGGCGGACGTCTAATTGTAGCTGGACGTCTGGGTTTATGACTGAGCATAGTGGGGTATCTAATCCCAGTTTGTTTCTCAGCTTTCGTGGGGTCAGGTGGGCGTTCTTAAAGTTACTTTCGTATATTGGACTTCGGACTCCTAGAAGCGTATAACAGCCAAAGGGCCATTCGACTTTATTGATTCGCTGTCCTTAACCACCCTTTACGCCGTTGTACTATCAACTAGGGCCTCTCGTTTAACCGCGGTGGCTGGCACGAGTTTTACCGGCCCTCTTAGCTCTGACTGAGTCAAGTTTTCACTTATGGCTTAATATTTATCACTGCTGAATTCCCTTGGGGGTGTGGCTCGGCCTGGCGTCTTGGGCTAAAGATTTGTGCCTGATGCCTGCTCCTCGTCCCCGGGCAGGGGATTGAGGGCTTACTCACGGGGCTGCGGAGACTTGCATGTGTAAGTTGGGCTAGAGTTGATAATAAGGTCGGGACCATGCCTTTGTGCATGCGGAGCTTCTTAGGGCCCATCTTAACATCTTCAGTGTTATGCTTTGTGTTAAGCTACGCTAGC